AAATTAACATTATAACAGCTAGAACCCTTATAAAATTTACTCCTCAGAACGGTAGATTTATTCCTGATCTACCCGCCTTCCTTTGTAAATAATAAGCGTAAGTAAAACTTAAATAGAAAAAAAGACTCAAGACCGTACCTAAAATCGGGAGCACTACAAAAATGATGCTGGAGCCGTTTAATCATCTTAAGTTCAAAAGTACTAGAAGTTTCATTAAAAATATAATGAACGGCGGAACCCCACTTAAAGTCAGCAGACAAAATCTAGCTGATAAGTTTTCCTTTTGTATAAAGAAAGACAGTGTAAACCCTAACAAAAAGATGTAAGTTACTATGTAGGCTCAAAGACTACCATAAGTACTAGCTAATAAAAGCCACCCAGAATGGGCCACCCTAGAAGCCCCTATCATTCCTCGTACTGTCGTCTGATTATTACCTAAAAAAGCTCCGGCCATGGCCCTTAATCCACCTAGAACTAAAACCATTGGAGTGTAAATAGGTGTCTTCTCACAAAATAGGACTAAAACTTGAAAGGGAACTAACTTTATCGGGCCTAGTATTAGAAAACACCCAAACCAACCGGTCCCCAACCTTACTGTTGGTACTCAAAAATGGCCAGGAACCACTCCTAATTTTAGGCAAAGTCTGAATAAAAAAATAATTCCTATTAAAAAATTCTCCGCATCGTAATAGTAAATAGATATACCTCTTACTAACAAAACGGCTCTCGCTAGAGCCTGAATGCAGAAATATTTTATAGCTGCTTCCTTATTAACATTCATATTCTCAGATCTAAACAATATTGGAATGAACCCAATAAACCTGATTTCCAGGCCGACCCAACAGAAAAACCATCTACTGGAGGACATCCTTAAAATAGGACCTAATCCAATTAAAAGCGTAAAAATAAATCTTCTAGAACTAATTTAGTAGCGGTTGAATTAACCTTAATACTCAACATCAATGAATCCCGTTCAGACCGGCGGCTACTACAGAGATCTATATAACTTAACCAAATATAAATTATTAATTTAATGTATCGACAGCCATATCATCTAGTTGAATTTAGGGCCTGACCTTTATTAGGCTCCTTAGCTATTCTTTCAATACCTGTGGGTTTAATTGCTTACATCCGCATAAACTCGCCATACTTACTAATCCTTGGGCTTATTAGAACAGCCGTTATTGCTACGGTGTGATGACGAGATGTCGTCCGTGAATCTTCTATACAAGGATTCCACTCGTCACAAGTAGTCTACGGGATTAAAGTAGGTGTTACTTTGTTTATTGTATCTGAAGTCTGCTTCTTTTTTGCATTTTTTTGGGCCTATTTCCACAGAAGACTGACTCCTTCATACCAGGTTGGTTGTGTTTGGCCCCCTATTGGAATTACTACACTAGGAACTTTTCAAGTTCCCTTACTTAATACCACTGTACTCTTACTTTCAGGAGTAAGAATCACATGATGTCATCATGCTATTGAAGAAAAAGCCCGATCAGAAGCCTTAGCAGGCTTACTTGTAACCCTACTCTTAGGGGTTTACTTTTTATTTCTACAATATAATGAGTATATAGAAACAGGCTTTTCTATGGCAGATTCAGTTTATGGTAGTTCATTTTTTTTAGCTACAGGGTTCCATGGATGTCACGTATTAGTTGGAGCGACCTTTTTAGCTGTCTGTTTACTACGACTATGAAAGTTTCATTTCACAATAAATCACCACGTGGGATTCCTGGCAGCAGCCTGGTATTGACACTTTGTAGATGTTGTGTGATTATTTTTATATATTAGAATTTACTGGTGAGGTTCATTTAAAGATAGCTTAATAATAAAGCATTGATTTTGTAAGTCAATGATGGGTAAACCTCTTTAAAGCTCTAGACTAACTAGAAAAAGGAACAAACATCCCTTAAAAATAAATATTAAGACCAGTAAATGAGCCACTAAAGAGACTTTCTCGAAGTTCCGTAAAGGTCTAGATGACCTCACCCTAGAAGAGAACTGACCGTGGCAAATGCTTGTGTATAAATATATGTTATATACTGCCCTAAGGAATACTATAAACCCTATAATGACGACTAGTGGTGAAGACACCGAGTAAAGACAAGGAACAATAAACAGCTCTCCTAGTAAATTTAAAGTGCCGGGAGCCGCTATATTAATAATAGTAAACAAAAATCATAGTAAAGCCAGAGCAGGGAAGGCTACTAATATCCCCGAGCTGTAAGCAAGGCTTCGGGAGTGAATTTTTTCATAAGTAAAATAAGTCAAACAAAATAAAGCCGAAGATCTTATTCCATGGGCAACCATAGTCACAGTTGCACTTAAGTAACCCCAACAACGATCTAAAATATAACCAGCCGCTACAATTCCCATATGACCGACCCTTCTATAAGCCACTAAAGCCTTTATATCTGTTTGGCGAATACACATTAGAGTGGCCAACAGAGCCCCTCAAATCCTTAAAGAAACTAAAAAGAACCTTCAGGAAGTACAAGCACTTAACGAGAAGCATAAGGCCATACGAGTGATTCCAAATCCCCCTAGTTTCAGTAGAATTCCAGCTAAGATTATTGAACCTGCTAATGGAGCCTCCACGTGGGCCTTAGGTAGTCATAGATGTACTGTATATATTGGCAGCTTAACAAGGAAGGCCCCAAACACTACCATTACTATTACAGGGTAGAAGAACCTAAAGTTAACATTATTTAAAATAAACAAACTATACGTTCCCCTGGAAATACATCGTCATAAAATCATTACCAGTAGGGGGAGTCTTGCTGTTACAGTATAAAGTATTATATAAGTACCGGCCTGCAGTCGTTCCGGTTGGTAACCTCAGCCAATAATCAGTAACAACGTGGGAATTAAAGCAATCTCAAAAAAGATATAGAATAGTAAGACATTTCCTATCGTGAAGGTTAAAACTAGGATAAACCCTAGTAAGACGATTCAAGTAATATATATTGGCCTTTTCACCGAAGGTGTTGAAATAACGGATAAAAAACACAAAAGAACGCTCAAGAGAACTATTAATAGGGACAGTGTTCTAGTCGAAAATAAAAGATTATAGGACCCAGAGAAAACCTGATTAAGTAAAAACAGAGAAACTAGCCTAGCAATTAATAAACTAAGAACACTACTAACCCAACAATACCTAATAAATGCACACCTAAAAACTAAAAAAAGAAGGGCAAACAAAAAAAGAGGAAGAGAATACTCCCGAATCGAAGTTAGCAGCCTCGATTTCAGTCTTTTTTGATTTATGGATTTTGAAAGTCCTGTTAGAGGGTAACCTTCCCTCCCTAGTGCATCCACTAGTTGTTTTTGACCTTAGGATTTACACTCTTACTTAGATTGGCCTTGTTAGTCGTTTATTTTTTAACATACTTCCCAAGTGCAGCGGCTCAAACAGAGAAAGGTAGACCCTTTGAGTGTGGTTTTGAGCCCTTGAGTGATATACGCTCTCCATTTTCAGTCCGATTTTTTATTTTAGTAGTATTATTTTTAATTTTTGATATTGAGATCGCCCTTTTATTTCCGGTTTTAAGAATGATTATAGTGACCTCTCGACCGTTATTAAGGTGGGGGGTAGTCTTTTTTCTTTTGGTTTTGATTGCTGGTTTGTTTCACGAATGAAACGAAGGCTCACTAGACTGGGTTAGATCTTAATTTTTAAGGTAAGCTAAGTCTAAGCTGTTGGGCTCATAACCCAAAAATATGAATTTCCTTAAAGTTGTTCTAATTAAAGAAATCCTTTTCCGATGCTATGTTATAGCAGTAATTACATCTTCGCTAGCATGAAATATTGGTTTAATCTAAGAAATTAGCTCCAGCCCAGGAATACTTACTGGGGGCCAAACAGGTGCCAGCAGCCGCGGTCATACCTGTCCCTAAAGATTTCCCTTAGAAACCTTACTTAGGTAATCTTTTTTAAAGATAGTGAAATATTTTAAAAATTGAAAGGTCCTACTTCCTAATATTTTCCAGAAAAATCAAAAATAGAAACTAGGATTAGATACCCTACTATCCAGATGATTATTATTTCTAAGCAGTAATCCCTCAAGGCCGAAACTTAAAGAACATGGCGGCAAGAGAAAACTTCAGGGGAACTTACCAGATAATAGATAACCCACAAGAGGATCTTACTTGTTTTAATTTAGCTTGTATACCACCGTCCAGGGCTTACTTGAAGTGATCCCGAGATTCAAAGAAAGCAGACAGGTTATAGTACAGCCCATGAATAAGACATAAGGTGAGTTACCAATTTTAAGGTGCTTAGTGAAACGAGCCCTGCCCAAAAGGACTTGAAAGTAAAAATTAACAAATATTCGTTTTGAATTTAGCTTCTCTCGTGCACAAATCGCCCGTCACTCTCCNNTTTAAAAGGAGATAAGTCGTAACACAGTAGGAGCAACTGAAGTTGTTCCTGACTCTTTAGTATAAAAAGTACGTTGCTCTTTCTAGGCAAAAGTGTTTAGTGATCAAGAGTTTTTAAGTATAGGTTATGTTAAACCGTTTGACTGTTAATCAAAAGAAGATAGATCTACTTAAACATGCCTCAGTTAAGACCAACCTTAGGACTTCTAGTTTTCACTGTTTTGTGTTCATCTTTCTTTTTATTTTTTCTTTTAATAAATAAAAACAGCTCAAAAGCCATCTCCCTGCCTGAGCCTACTAAAAGAGTAAAAGGGGGATCCTCTTTCTTAGGAAAAGCTTGTTTTTATAGGTTATACTAAACCGTTGGCCTGTGGAGCCGGAGAAAGAAATTTAACTTGAAAACCAGGTTTATAGTATAATTAAGTACGTTTGCCTTCCAAGCAGAAAGTTTCGTTATAAACCTATTTCAAATGGCAGATTTAATGCGTAGGCTTTAAGCGCCTGAGATGGGTATTCCTTTGTTTTGGGAAGCAAAATTGCGTTAAGTTTCGGCCTTAAAGATGGATAATCTCCCCCAAATTTATGCACACTGATCTATTTTCTTCCTTAGACGGATGTAACTCTGTCTGATCATGAGCTGTTCTTATGCTGTTCTTGTTTGTTTTTTCTAACAAAGCCTGAAAGTTACAAGCTAGTACCGTGTTTTTTTCGAAAGTGAGTGCCTTTTCGGGAAAGAATGATAATTTGAACCCTATAAACTTAATAACTCTTAGACTAATATTAATGCTGATTCTCTTAAATCTTAGAGGGTTGCTTCCTTTTGTGTATAGATTCACGAGATCCTTGTGATTTGCTAGATCGCTTGGTTTAGCTTTGTGGGGCTTTTTAATTGTTAGTGGGTGGGTATACTCCCCTAAAAAAAGAAGGGCACACTTAGCTCCAGCCGGGGCTCCAGCTGTGCTTATTCCTTTCTTGGTTTTAATTGAAACAGTAAGTTTATTAATTCGACCTTTGACTCTAACTATTCGATTAGTGGCTAACATTAGTGCAGGTCACATTGTCCTGGGTTTAGTGGCTAATGTGTTATGCTCAAGAGGACTTTTAGGGTTAAGACTATTACTACCAATTTCGGTTGGTTATTTCATATTTGAAGTTTTTGTTTCTTTTATTCAAGCCTATATTTTTACTCTTTTAATTGGGTTATATAGACATGAACATCCTTTTTCAATCGGTGTACGGCACAGGAAAATTTGAGTTTCCAGGATAAAAATTGAAAATGTAAAGGGTTTAAACCTTTTTTGAAGCTTGCAACTTCATGTTTTAACTTAAACTACTACACTAACTCGATTCGGGACTTAGCCCTTCTCTGGCTTTGAAGGCCAACGGTTTAGTATAACCTATAATCGCAAATATTCACAGCTTGTACAACAATAGGCATAAAAGAGTGATTAGCTCCACAAATTTCGGAACATTGTCCGTAATAAACTCCTGGGAGAAGGAAATTAGTTATCATAGAATTTAAACGACCAGGTACACTATCCATCTTCACACCTAAGGAAGGAATGGTTCAAGCGTGGAGAACGTCTGCAGATGTAGTTATAACCATAGTATTAACATTGTAAGGCAAGGTGACACGATTATCAACTTCAAGTAGGCGCCTATCACCAGCAGCTAGCTCATTAGTTGGAATTATGTAAGAGTCAAAAGACTCCACATTTAAAGCCGGAACTTCATAACTTCAATATCACTGATGTCCAGTAGCTTTAAGGATAACCTTAGACGAAAAATTCTCATCTAAAAGATACAGTAAACGCATGCTAGGTAACGCTAATAAAATTAATAATAAAGCAGGAATTACTGTTCAAATAGTCTCGAGTTGTTGAGCTTCAAAAAAGGTTCGACATCTCATTCGGTTAGTAAGAAGTTTCACCCCTATCAAAGCAACAAAGAAGAAGATCCCTACCAGCAAGGTTAAGGCATGATCATGGAAAAGAATTATTTCCCTCTGAATTCAACTAGCAGGATCTATTAAATTTAATTGACCTCAAAATCTCAAAAGTTATCATACTCAATATATCTCAAACTCGACAAGCTTGTGTTTTAACTTAAACTAGATAACTTATCTGTGTAAAAAGAAGAACATCTTTGCAACTTCAGTGCACTGCTTTATGGGTTAAGCTATTTTTACGAGGGATAACCCATAAAAAGATTAAAAATCTTTCGCTATAATTCAGCCATCAAAAAAAATTAACAACTCATTCCAGATCTTTCCTATTACAGGCAGTAACGTAATAGATAGGAAGTATAGAACTGTAGCTGGGCCGGCTAATGTTAGATAAGGCTCTTCAATCGGACAAGCCCCTAACCAAGTCAAAAGTAGGAAAATTAAAATAAAAATCCAGTAAAGGTATTGGTAAATAGGGGTAAACCTAGTAGGGTAATTCTTCACAGCTCCACCCAGCGGAAGGAAATATAAAACGACTACAGAAGCAACCAGAGCCAATACCCCACCTAGCTTCCTAGGAATCCTACGTAAAATAGCATAGGCAAATAAAAAATACCACTCTGGTTGAATGTGAGTTGGGGTTACCATAGGATTAGCTATAGTAAAATTTTCAGGATCACCTAAAATGGTAGGAGCAAATAAACAAATTCAGTTTAAAAGTAATAATATAACAATAAACCCGACAAAATCCTTTCAAGTAAAATAAGGATGAAAATTAATTTTCCTAACGTGGTTTATATCTCCAATAGGAGATGTTGAACCTTTTTCATGTAAAAATAATACATGTAATCCTGAAAGACCCCCAATTAAAAAGGGCAAGATAAAATGAAGACTATAGAAACGATTTAGTGTTGACTGCCCAACAGAGAAACCTCCCCATAATCACTCAACAATGGAAGTCCCCAGATAGGGCACTGCTGACACTAAATTAGTAATAACTGTAGCACCTCAGAACCTTATTTGTCCTCAAGGCAAAACATACCCTAAAAAAGCAGTAGCCATACTGACTAAAAAGATAGTAGTTCCAACTATTCAGGTATGTGGCTGGGTTACATACCTTTGGTAATAAAGCCCTCGACCAATATGAAGATATATAAATAAAAAAAAGAAAGAAGCCCCATTAGCATGTAGATTTCGAAAAAACCACCCACTTGGGACGTCACGTATAATATGAACTACAGAGGCAAAAGTGTTTACCAAATCGGCTGTGTAGTGTATAGATAGAAACAATCCCGTTAAAATTTGCATTCCTAATAATAGCCCTAAGATGGATCCTCCGTTCCATCAAATTGAAATTCTCAGGGGAGACGGTAGTCCTGCTATTCTCTCTAAAGGTCGAATTTTTTGCAAATCATGATAGAGATCTTATTGAAGATATCATTCCATCTCCCCGAAGACGAATAAATCTTACTAGTAGCCTTAACCCAAAAGCAGCCTCGCAAGCAGCCAATGTAAGTAAAGTCAAAAAAGTATAACCCCCACCTAAGAATGAGTACGTATAAAGTAAAACCCTCAGCATAATAGCCTCCAGAGTGATAAGTAAATTTAAAATGTGTACCATGTATTGAAAAAACCTAATACAAAAAAAGAGAATTATTAAACCACTAATAAAATATAATATGAAGAAGGTTTTACTTCTTAGTTACAGTGTTATAATAAGAGTAGCCATGGAAACAGCACCTAGCGAAAAAGGTAAAAACCTTTTTCAACATATTATTATAAGAAGGTCATAACGATGACGGGGGTATGCCCTACGACACACTAAGAACATCACAGCTACTAACATAATCTCTAGTGTGAACACGAATCCATTGGCCCCGTACCAAACAGCAGTAGCTATCCTTATAAACAAGATCCTGGTATACTCCCCTAAAAAAAGAAGGGCAAACAGGCCTCCCCCAAATTCTACATTAAAACCAGATACTAACTCGGATTCCCCTTCGGCGAAATCAAAAGGAGCACGATTAGTTTCCGCTAAGGTAGAAGTAAACCACACTACAACCCTAGGAAGCAGTAAAGCTAAAACAGGAAAACCTATTAAAGCATTCCTTCAGCTAGTACTTCTCAAGATATAAGCTGGGAATAAAATTAATAAAATTATTCTGACCTCGTAAGAGATTGTTTGAGCCGCTGCACGTAAAGCCCCTAAGAAAGCAAATTTGGAATTCGAGCTTCATCCTGAAATTATAGTACTATAGACATTTAAAGCTCTAATACAGAAAAAAAGAAGTAAACCTCAAACAGGAATTCTTATTATATACCTTCTAGGATATAGGTATCAGAGACATAAAGCCAGCAGTAATCTTGCAGCTGGGATTACCCAAAAAAGTAGGAAATTTCTACCTAAAGGCACAGTCTTCTCTTTCACAAATAATTTCACAGCATCAGCAAGAGGTTGCACTACTCCAATCCACCCCACCTTGTTAGGCCCTTTCCGAATTTGAGCATAACCTAAAACCTTTCGTTCAAGCAAAGTATAAAAGGCTACAGCCAACAAAACACATAAACATGTTAAAATTCTACACAACAAACCTAAAAGCAAGACTAATTACAATTCTAAGAATTAGGACCCGAGTAAAACTATTAATAGAGCCAGGTCAGTTTAGTAGATCTCTAAGTTGAAATCCTACTAACTTCACTTTTATAGAAGGCTCCAGCCAACCATAATCCAACCTAGCCATTTTTTCATTACATTTAGCTAAAATTTTAGATCTTCCGATAAAAAGAGGAGTTAATCAGAACAAAGTAGACAAAAAATACCTCGTCTTCTCAGCCGCTACTAAGATGAGCCCGGAGACAGCACCTAATACTACCACAAAGTTTAGTAGACTACCTCTAAAACTAGGTATTAAGACTACCTCATTGACTGACATTTCAAGAATAGAAAAAAACTTACCAGAGGAAATAGCACCTAAAGAAAGAATAAATAAGGAACAGTCAACTTTAAATAAGGAGACAGCAGCAGTGTTCGTCATAACAGGGTGTGACCAACTAACTGCTTTCATCACACGAAAAACGTATTTAGCCGTAAAAGCAGTAGCTACCAACATAGTGAATGCTCTTAAAACAGATATTGGGTGGAATAATATTAGCTCCAAGATGAGATGCTTAGAGTAAAAGGCCCTTAAAGAAGGAGCCCCAATTAAACATAAACTTGTAACATTAAAAATAACTACAACTAAAGGTATTCTGATAGAGGTTCTCCCTAATAACCGGATATCCTGAGTCCCAAACCTAGATATTAGAATCGTTCCAGCTGCCAGGAAAAGCAGAGCTTTAAACAAAGCGTGAGTAAATAAATGGAATAAAGCTAAAACAGGAAAACCTATTCCGAGACAAAATGTTATTACCCCTAATTGACTTAGAGTCGACAGGGCAATAATTTTCTTCAAATCATTTTCAAAGGTAGCCGCTCACCCCCCTAGCAAACAAGTAACGGCTCCAGCTAACACCAAAAGACTCTTAGAGGAAGAAGAAAGCTCTAAGTTGTAACAGAGTCGAATAATTAAGTAGATACCAGCCGTCACTAGTGTAGAAGAATGGACTAAGGCAGAAACGGGGGTTGGGGCTGCTATCGCTGCAGGTAATCAAGACGAGAAGGGGTATTGAGCCCTTTTAGTTATGGCTGCTACACATAACATAAAGACCAAAGGTCATATAAAATTCTCTATAAATAAATAAGTGAACTGACCGTACAGCGCCAGAAGCATCGTACTAGTAACAATAATAGCATCACCCACCCGATTAGCTAGTAGGGTTTGGAAACCCCCAGATAGAGACTCCCTGCTCTGGTAGTAGATAATTAAAGCAAAAGACCTAATTCCTAACCCATCTCAACCTAAAAGGAGAAAAAAAACCCTCCCAGAAAAAATAAGGAGGTTCATGGAGATGACAAATGAAAGTAAAATTCAAATAAAACGCCAAAAATATTTATCTTCTTTTATGTACTCACAAGCAAACATAAAGACACAGCCCGAGATTATGGTTACAACAAACCTAAAAGCAAGACTAATCTTATCGACAATAATAGTGAAGCCCACAGGAAGTCTCCCTAACTTTAACAGCTCAAATTCAAATAAAAAGGTTAAATTTCCCTGTGCTATACACCAATAAGTAAGCACACATATAATGCTTGCGCAAAACAATAAAAAGGAAAAACGTATCTTTCTAGTTTCTAGAAACAACTACAGCTATTCTTCCCGAAGTGACAACAACACGAACAACCACCAAAAAGACCAGTAAAAGAAGACACACCAGCCCTACAAATAATGGAAGGCCCCTATCCCTAACTATTAAGTACCCCCTATCCCAGGTAGAATACCCTAATACACGAGAGGGTCCCTCAATACTAAAATCCACCAGTCCAATTGAACCTAGTAAAATAATAAAAGGCCAAAGCTTAAGACCAGTTCTGAACTCAAAGTTTCTAGAGACTATACAAATGTAAATAAATAGGACCAACAGACCCCCCACATAAACTAAGAAAAGAACGTAGGCATATCAAGACCTAGAGGAAAACCTAATAGACCTAACAACTAAAAAACTAATTCAGATTAAGCTAGCACCTAAGGAGAAGGGCGTAGCCGCCAATCTAAATAAAATTAGAGAAGAAACTACTAATAAAGCTAACCCAAGTAAAACTTCAAAAATGAGAAAACTCTCACTTGCTAACTCCCAAAGTTAGTGTTTCCAAAACTGTTTTTGATGGAAATAGGAATACTCCTCTGACTAAGTGCAAGTTAGGTCTTCTATATAAAGTATACTTCCAACTAGCCAAAATGGCTATGTGCTGATCCTAAATCAGGTGCATTAAATCTGCCAAGTTAAAATCCAACAGGATTAAGTATGGTCCTTTCGTACTAATACTTAAATTAAAAAGATAGAAACTGACCTGGCTCTCGCCGGTCTGAACTCAGATCATGTAAGGAAAAATGCTCGAACAGAGCAAGACTTTTGAACGGCTAGTCCAAAAGGTCCTTAGTCCAACATCGAGGTCACAAGCTAAATCATTAATAATGCTGTTATCCCTCAGGTAATTTTATTTCAATTAAAAACTTCGAAGAATTTTTTCTATAAACTGAGAGTTGGTGTTTGTGTCTCAGTGTCGCCCCAACAAAAATCAACAGTTAACTTATACTGATATTCTAAAAATTCTAAGGGTCTTCTCGTCTTTTTTAAACCTAGAGGAATTTTCACCTCTTGAGTAAATTCTAATTAGTATAGATGAGACAGCTTACCCCCGTCAACCCATTCATACAAGACTCCAATTAAAAGCCAATTGATTGCGCTACCTTAGCACAGTCAGGGTACTGCGGCCGTTTAATAATTACTCACCGGGCAGGGCTTACCTTGAATGGTTCTCAAGGCTATGTTTTTGTTAAACAGACGAAGGTACTATTTGCCGAGTTCCTTACCTATATTTAAAAATTAATACTAATTTTAACAGTTTTAAAAAAATAAATTATTCCATTTCTCTTTCTTCTAGTAGAAAGATCTCAGACTAAATAAATTTTAAAAACTAAGAAAAATGAGTTTTACCTCATGATTTCCAATTAAAAATTATTCTTTGCTCATGAAATCTCAACATTCCATGACTGGCTGTAGTGCTAAACACATTTCTAAGAAATCCAGCTATCAAAGGAATTGGTAGGTTTTTAGCCCCTAAAAAATAGTTTCAAAAGTAAAACTTAAACAGTACTTTTTAAGTACTAAAATACCCTATTTTTTAGATCTTCCTCTTTCGGGAAGGCTACATTTTAGGTTTTTAGTGGTTAAACCCTTATACAAAAGGAAAACTTATCAGCTAAAATCACTATCCCTCTCGGGTAGGAGCACCTTATATAGGTCCTTTTTAATGTAACTAAAACGTAAATAAATTACTTTACTCCTAGAAGGCAGACACCGAGATTTCACTACTTGTGTGGAAATCTGGAGGTAAATATAAATCTCACTCTCGTGACATTGAAGGTGTTACAGGAAAGACTGATTTGCGTTGAACAACAAAAGCCTCCCATACAATGAAAATAAACATTAAAACCCCAAAGACTGACATAAGACTACCAAACCTAGAAATTTGATTTCACTTATAATAAGAATCAGGGTAGTCCACGTAACGACGAGGTATTCCAGCCAACCCTAAGAAATGTTGAGGAAAGAATGTCAAATTTACGGCTAAGAATATAACTATAAAATGAGCTTTGGCTAAAGTCTCTCTTAAAGTCAACCCTGTTATTACAGGAAACCAGTAAATCATCCCGGCAAAGATACTAAACACAGCACCCATAGAAAGGACATAATGGAAATGCGCTACGACATAGTAGGTATCGTGAAGAACAACATCTAAAGAGGAATTACTTAGTACAATACCAGTTAATCCTCCAAGTGTAAATAAAAAAATAAAACCTAAAATTCAGTACATAACTGAGGTAAAAGGAGCTCGGCTCCCGTATAACGTTATTAATCATCTAAAAACTTTAATTCCAGTAGGCACAGCAATTACCATAGTTGCAGCTGTAAAATAAGCTCGAGTATCAACATCTATCCCAACTGTAAATATGTGATGAGCCCAAACAATAAATCCTAAAATTCCAATGGACACTATAGCATAAATTATCCCTAAAGTCCCAAAAGCTGGCTTAATGGTAAAATTAGATAAAATATGGGACACTATTCCAAAACCTGGTAAAATTAAAATATATACTTCTGGATGCCCAAAAAATCAAAATAAATGTTGGTATAAGATAGGATCCCCACCACCAGCAGGATCGAAAAAACTTGTGTTAAAGTTTCGATCAGTAAGAAGCATAGTAATAGCTCCAGCCAGAACAGGTAAAGATAGAAGTAACAAAAAGGCGGTAATAAGAACACTTCAGACGAATAATGACAACCGCTCAAATCTAATCCCAGGGGAACGTATATTAAAAATAGTAGTAATAAAATTAATAGCTCCTAAAATAGAAGATATCCCGGCTAAATGTAATGAAAAAATGGCTAAATCCACCGATGTTCCGGCGTGCCCTAAAGTACTTGACAGAGGCGGGTAAACCGTCCACCCTGTCCCGGCTCCTCCTTCTATCATGGCAGAACACAATAAAAAAATAAAAGACGGAGGTAAAAGTCAAAACCTTATATTATTTATACGAGGAAAACTTATGTCAGGAGCCCCAATTAATAAAGGAACTATCCAATTTCCAAATCCTCCAATTATTAAGGGTATAACTATAAAGAAAATTATTACGAATGCATGAGCGGTAACAACGACATTATAAAAATGCTCATCTGTTAACACACCAGCTGTTCCAAGTTCATATCGAATTAAAAGAGAAAGCCCGGTTCCCACTAGTCCACATCAGATTCCAAATAATATGTACAGAGTTCCAATATCTTTGTGGTTTGTTGAAAAAAGTCACCGCAAGAGGGTAAAACCCATAAAAAGATTTACAATCTTTCGCTATAATTCAGCCATCAAAAA